AGTGCCTATGGTACCAGTTCATATTTGGTTACCCGAAGCTCATGTAGAGGCACCTACGGCAGGATCCGTCATCTTGGCAGGAATTCCTTTAAAATTGGGAACCTACGGCTTTTTAAGATTTTCAATACCCATGTTTCCCGAAGCGACACTTTTTTCCACTCCTTTCATTTATACTCCAAGCGCGATTGCTATAATATATACTTCCTTGACCACTTCAAGACAGATCGATCTTAAGAAGATCATTGCTTACTCCTCAGTAGCCCATATGAATCTGGTGACTATTGGTATGTTTAGTCGGGCGGCGGCCGTTAGGTCACCTATTTTGAGTTATGGACACACAAGGCCAAAACATGTGTGCCGGGCGTGCGACCCATCAACCTACTAGCAATAGGGGAGAAAACATAGCATGTCGCAATAAAAGCTTGATTCGAGGCGTCAGCAAAAGACTGCCGTCTGTTCCAAAAACAAAAGCCCCTCCGCGCCCCGGGACGGGAGTGGAAGACGGCCCTACGCGCAGGCAACAGCAGCACCGGCTCCACGAAGTCAGAATCGAATCTTTCTGTTGGCTTTCCCAATTCATTCGTGAATAAGAATAATGAAAGGGCTAGAAGCGTCAGCTTCTAGCTGCTTCGCCTGCTTCTTATTTGGATGGCTATGTTGGCGTGGCGAAAATGAACGAAAAGCGAGATGAACGTGCGATTTGAAAATCGATTGATAGAAGCCTGCTGATCTGATCAAAAGAGTAGGAATGGATAGAGAGGGAATCTATCAATAATAAGGGGAAATCTCCTATTTCTATCTAGACAACTATCTATTTATTTTTATCAGAAAGAAATCGATATGTATCTGATGGAGTCTACATCGTACGTAGAGCGCCTAAGCGCTTTTTGGGCCAGCTCAGTTCTCTTATCCATCGGTCCAATGCACTGGGCTCATCTCATGGAGCCAAAATTGGTTGTTGTTCGCCGCTTCGACGCATTCCCTTCTCTCCCCGGCATCGTCCCACACAGAAAGAAAGAGCGCAGAGCCCCGGCCCGACCTGTAGGTCCGCTAACGTAAAGCGAGGAGTTGAGCCTGAACTGGCGAACCGAAGGTGCTTTCGGAACCATACTTCCTACAGCTAACACGTGTCCAGTCCAGCGGGAACGCGCAGCGCAAACGAACGTGAGCTGCTATACCGAATCCCCCGCTGGCCATCGGGGACCGAGTGGTAAGGCCATGATCTGCAGGGGAACGGATCACTCATTCTTCCATTGGGGACAGGTGCACGAACGACAACTCCAAACGTCACACATCCGCCGCCTACCTACCGTTTAGGTGGCACCAGCGAGATCCAGCTAAGGTAAGGCGACACTTCGTGTCGCGGCTGCTCCACACCGCCGCGGTCTCATGAACCGCTCCGCACCGTCGCCTTCCCGCGCGCGAAGCGAATGGGCCCTGTGCGTCAGTTTCGGGGCGGGGGGGGGCGAAGAGAGAGCAGAAGAATGATTCATTTGGATCGACGAGCCCCAAAACTCAGAATCAATGGAATGTCTATCTATCCATGAACATCTATTCTATCTCTCTATACATATACAAGTCTTTTATGGCATGATATGATCGCCTAGCCCTAGCCGCATATCAGCTGCGCCCAATATGCGGGATTTCTCTTGGATCAGATCTTTCCCTTTTTTCGGAAGCTTTTTTGGACCTAGCGAAAAGGACTCCAAGCCTTCTCGCAAGCAAGCGCGAGAGAAGTAAGCAAAGTCAAAGCTTTGCCAGAAGCAAGACGAGGAAGCGGAGCTCTCGTATAAGCGCTAGCTTCCCCCGACCGACTAAAAGAGTCGCGACCTATTTTGATTCAAAAGAAAAGCGAAGGCGCCCCGGGTGGCAAACGGCTTTCTATCATAGTTGCAAGGCTTCCAAACCGTCAACTACTTAAGTACCAAAGGCTGCTTTCGCTTGCTTTCATAAGTGGGCTGTTCACTACAAGCTATCAGCGCTGTTTTAGAGGTAATAAGATAAGTCGACGTTCAATCTCTAAGGCGGCTTTCCGCTGATAACGGAATAGTCTTCGTATCCAAGAACAAAGGCCCTAGCTTATAGAGTTCGCTGCTTTTCCCAGGCCGGAAAAGGGCTTATACTGCTCGCATATATTCATTCAGTACCAATACAAACTACAACTACACCAAAGTAGAAGGGCCACTATATAAGCTAAAAGTAGCCTCTAGTAGTCGGCCGCGTCACAACAAGAGATAATTAGCCTTATGAATGGAATCTCCAGTAGGGGGCTCCGCCCGCCCGCCTACCAATCAAAGAGGCTGAGAGTAAGCGTAAGCTCACCCGTAAGGTAAGCTCGAGGAGCTTCCCTTCATTCGCTTCGCGGGAGCCGCACAGCACATAGCTGGAAGTCAGAGGGCCCATACTACCTGCCTAACCCTTCGCTCCGAGGGACCGTAAATCGGAAAGCGCCTTCTAAACCACCCCATTCATCCAAAAGAGAAGGGAAGGGGCCTATGTATTTTCATAACCCCTGCAGATTTGACCCTATCTACACCCGGCGCCAATCTCCTATCGGTCCTGCCATCACGCCGCAGAACGAGAGCTCGTGTGGAACCTTTTCTTTCTGGCGTAACAGCGGTGGAACGTAACAAAATATTACGATCGCGTAACATAAGGGCCGGAAGTACGGTAAACTCGGCCAAAATATGACACTCGGAGGGCCCGCCCCTTCTTCTTCACTTCAGTAAAGCCAACCTCTTTGTCGCCAGTGCTGACGCAGTGCGCACGTAGATAAGGAAAGCTAAATCCCAGTGGTGGGGGGGGCCGGTGTCTTTCTTTTACGGCCTAAACTCCTATTTGTCAGCCGTGGGGAACTACTGCTCGGTCGGGGGAAGGGAAAGGCGTCGGGCCTACCTATCCCGACCCGATAGGACCTCATAAAGGCAGTCACGAGAGGTTCCACCGAGCCGAAGGGCTTCTGTACGTGATCGTATTATATCACGTCGTCTCGTCCCCGCTGCATTGAAGAGTACCTATGCACTATGTTCCGGTTCACTGATAAGGAAGATAGAGTTGGGGTGGGGGTCTACGATGTGATACTTTAGTATGACGGGGGGGGGATACATACTAACTATGGGTAGGAAGCAGGAACCATTATGTAAATAACTTTGGGGGGTTACAGATCTCTTATACTACCATCGATCGACAGAACGGAACGACCAGAAAAAGAAGTGAAGTTAGAAAGCCGTATGATAGATGGTAAATATCTTGTACGGTTCGGGGGGTAATCGGCGTACTCTGATCAGTGGGGGGGAATCTTTGGCTCTATCGAACATACAGGGAATTGGAGGTAGCATTCTACCGATGTTAAGTCATGGACTGGTTCCTTCAGCCCTTTTTCTATGTGTTGGTGTTCTATATGACCGACATAAGACTCGACTTGTTAGATATTACGGAGGTTTAGTGAGCACCATGCCGAATCTCTCTACCATTTTCTTCTCTTCTACTTTGGCCAATATGAGTTCACCTGGTACTAGCAGCTTTATCGGGGAATTTCTCATCTCAGTAGGAGCTTTCCAAAGAAATAGCTTAGTAGCCACATTAGCAGCGCTTGGGATGATTTTAGGCGCGGCCTATTCCCTTTGGCTATATAATCGTGTGGTTTCTGGAAATTTAAAACCCGATTTCCTCCATAAATTCTCCGATTCAAATGGCAGAGAAGTTTCCATATTTATACCTTTTCTTGTTGGAGGGGCGACCGTCCGTTGAACTACCAAAGAAAAAAGGGTAAACCAATGTGATCATGACATTGTAGGTGCTTGCGATGGGACGGATGCGACTTCCCTCAGTTGGTTTGGGTGGCATAGCCCGTTGCAGAAGTCTCCCCTTTTTTTGATCCATTTCTTTATTAGAGAGCCAAAGCTTGACTTTACTAAAAAAATAAGGCTCGCGGAGGGTCGTTCACGTTTTTTGGCTGAGCCCTATCTTGCTGGGTGGGACCGAGATAAATAAAGGACGGGGGGATGCATGGTACTTCTCGACCATGTCTCCGAGGGACAGTTGAACGAGCGACTCATGAATGCTGCCGGGTCGGACGAGCCAATAACTCGAACGCGTTCGGTCTGTTTTTTGAGCAAGAATCACAGCGTTACCTTACCTTCACTATGATACGGACTCCAAGTTCTTATGGCGGAGCACGAGGAGATTTACCATCAATATGATGATGGGAATGGAAACCAGAAGCACGACCGGGGTCTTCGTGGTCCAAGATAATTAAACCATCAATAACAGTAACGTAAGCATGAGACTTTTTGGTAGTACCGGTGAACCAGATGGCCGCGGCGATAGAATCTGGGACGGAGGACTCGTAGTATCTCTCTAGATCTGGCAAAAGCGAAAGACCCCCTAACGTAATTCGAATGGGGGCTGACCGCTGAGCCCACTCTGGCCTCGCATGGCGGGCCCCCGTCCCGTGGTTGCGAGCTGGAGCTGCCATAGCTTATGGCTCGAGCAATAGTGGGCCCCAGCAGAGAGAACAGTCAGGATAACGAGCGCTCCGCCCGTCAAGCGGGCGGCAAGAGCAGCGGGCAAGTGCTTGGTAGGCCAACAGCCCAGTGAACCGGGCGGGGCACTCGACGAAAGGGGGACACATCACGCAAGTACGAGAAATTGGCCCCGCGGAGCTTTATTAAAAGAAAAGCAAGGACCACTACGGGAGGTCAAACCAAGGACCTATGGAAGTCGGGGCTCGTCCCCGGTCAATATTGGATCAAACAATAGGGGGCCGTAGCACTGACCTCTTTTTTTATTTTATTGATTCAATACAATAGGGGAAAAGATCATACAGTTCCCTACCGAGACAACAGAAACTCTCATTGCAAGCAACCTACGCGGGCTGGGCATACCTCTTCCGTGCGTCTTTCTCGTGGCGGAAACAGAACAACAGGGAAAGACCCGGCCGACCTGCCCTTTATTTATATTAAAATTGAAGCTCGAGGGCGAGCTTTATTTAAGAGAGAATGGGGAATGAATAGAAAGGCTTCCGTTTCCGTTCTTGGTTGGGGGGCTTTCTTTCGGGCTCCTCTCGATCTTATTCGTAGTTGGGAAGGGGGAAGGAGTCTAAATCAATGGACATTAATGAACCATCATTGATGGACGTTGCACATGACACGATCGACTCGACGGTCCGGCGCGGAGAGAGGTTGCTTACTCTCCCTAGTAGCGAAGGAAAAGGGCAGGGCTTTTTTCGTAGTGGGCGGGTTTCATGAGATCTATGCCGGCCGTCGGAATCAAATGAAGGTCGAAGGACCATTCGATTCATTAAGGGGCATAGCGGCGCCCTCGCATGGCGCTATTCCCGAACCTAGCAGCAGACGGGCGGGCCGGGCCCGAATTCAGACCAGACTCTTCTTTGTTTGAGCTGCTCCCACGCACGCAGACCAGAAGATCTCAGTTGTCCTGGGCTGAACAGACAAGTATGTAGAGATCTTCGTGGGACCGGGGAGGGAGTCGTGATCGATCTTTTCTAGGATTCCTTATCACGCCACGCACGGAGATCCCTCCATTGATAGATAAGAGGGCTCCCCCCAGAGACTCTTAAAGGTTAGGTTACTACCTGCCTCTACGGAAGAGGTGTACTTTGTACCGCCCGGAGGTCATATAGATCGAAACCCGGATCGGATCGATAAGAACGAAAGCCTTTGGTACTTCGGTAGGGTGAGCAGCCCTTAAACCAAAAAAAAAGGCCGGAAGGCCTCCTTCCCCGATTTCTGCATTTCATTCTCTATTCGGCCCGCCTCAAACAAAATGATAAAAAAGGAGAGGCCTTCGCATTCCTAATCCGGTAGGGCCGGCCGGCTTTGTTTGCCCCGGCTTGGCGAATCGCATCCCCGCGCAACGACATTCTTTGTGCGCCCCGTCACCGTTCTCGCTCAGTGTTTGCAACGGCTGGGGAGGCAGTCGTAGAAGCGAAGCCTATCGCCGAGCCGACCAAAAAATACGAAATTGGGCCCCTTCTATGAAATTGGATGGAATGGTCCAGCCCACCCAAGAACGCTTATGTCATATGGGAACTCAACTCATGGCTGGAAACAATCCTTATGGTTTTTTATATCCGGTAGGAATAATAAGAATCAAAGTCCAGGTTGGTTGGTGAGCCTAGTGATAGGAGACTATCTAGCTTGGTTCGGAGAGCACTTGTTGGGTTAAAGATTTTTTTGTTGCTAAATGTTACGGCCTAAATGCTGAACTATTGACCCTACTTGTTCGGATGGGTGTTCACCCCAAAGTGTTCCCGGACCGCATGCATACATCCGTAAGTAACTTAGTGCAACATGGCAAATTTCATTGAGAGGAATCAGAAAAGAAAAGAAAAACGGGTCAACATTAAGATGTTGAGAGATTGTCTCGGGGAAGAAAGGAACTGAGAGCATTGAAAGTGACGGAGAATTTGCCCCAAGAGGCGAAGACACTCTAAGCCAATCGAACAAAGTTTGAAGAGATCTCCGGGTAGGGTCAGCTAGGATCGGAATTCTACTTGACCTTACCGAGCCGATAGGTGAAAGAGCGCAGCCAAATCTGACTCGTAGTTAGAAAAGAGAAGTGTAGAGAAAACCTTATCTCAGGTCAAGTCCATTTATGTTCAATTCACTAGTGATACACTTTCATAAAATAAAGCAAGAGAAGAGAGATTTATTTTATTTTAACATAAGTCTTTCGAGATGCTGCGTAGTAAATATAGTATAGAAAGAGATTCGTCTTGTAAGAGCAGGTTGAAGCTTATTATTTTTATTCAATTTAGTAGCTAAGCGCTAAATCATTTGACAATGCCGATCTAATATGTCAATAGTTCCTAAATCAATAGGAAAGTAGCCCAAGGGTCGTAGAGTCGTTGTCGGGTTGGAGGGACCCACGGGGCGGTAACAAGACTAAACAAGTAAGGAAGGGGAAGTACTTTAAGAGAAGAGAAGAGTAAGGCCCATGCTTTTCGTCCCAAGTGGAATGCCAAAAGAAGCAAGCAAAGGGGCGTAGCCGTGACTCTCGAAAGTCGTCTTTTGTATCGCGTCAAGAGAAATGACATAGATAAGATCATTGCTTGAAGAGTTTCATTGTCGAATTGATCTCGGAATTGGATCCCATCCCAATAGTAGCAGCTGCCCAAAGGTGCTTTATGAAAGCCGGTCCACAGCAGTGAAAGTACGATTGATTTCGTCGATCGCCGCTTCTTGCTTTTTTTTGCCTCTCTGGCTTGACTACTCTGCTTGTTTAACACAAGTGTGATTTAACCTTCACGGACTACTTGACTACCCAGCAAGCTCCGGCTCGAAAGCAACAAGCAACTCCTTGAGCTGCGCGAATGTTAGCGCTCACGTTTGATTGTATTTAGGCTTTTAGAAAGCACCGGGCTTTTTCTCGTGAAACCATATAATTCTTCAATCGGCAAAAAGGATCGGAAGTCTGATAAGGCTTTAATTTAAGAGATGGGCGGTAAGAAAGAGTCACTCAGTAAATCGGTGGATCACACACACTTGTTAGAGACAGAGACAGAGACAGGGACACGCCTGACTATTAAGAAAGTATACAAGTGTTGAAAGAATGAAGTCTGGGGACAACGGGAAACGTGAGGAATGGGATCCCCAAACCCGCCCTATAAGTTCGCAAGCAAGGGACATGCCGAACACCTACCCTTCCAACTAAGTCCAACGCGAGGACTTTTAATTGACGATGCGTTCCGTCGTCAGCAAGCGGTGGCCGACGACGGCCCTTTTCCCTAAATATCTTGGGAAGCGAAGAGGACAGGGTCACAACTCGTTCGGTAAGATTCTCCCGAAGGTAGGCATTTACCCAATGAGATTATGAGTCTCTCAATTATACTTAGGGAGTTGAACGTCTTATTCTTATGAGTGGCCTATGTGAATATAAGCCAGGAGCAAGGATTCCGGAAAGTGGAGCCGGCTCAGGATCCAAAGACGTTCAAATCCAGTTCCAATCTGGATATAAAAGTTAAAAAGTGATATCTCTTTTAGTCCGGTCTTCTTTTCTCTTTTGAGTCAGGTTCTTAAGACAGGACAGGAAATCGGGTTTTCTGAATAATCTCTCTTCCGGCCTATTAAGTAAAGTAAGTAAGTTCGAGATCGAAACTGGACCTGAGAGAGACTAGACTTCTAGTAACAGTAGGTGCGCCTTCAGTTGAGGAGAGCTGTTCACAAGCAGTGGTTATGAGTTCTTTCTTGTTTCGGTTCAGAAGAGGCTACGCACCTTCAGTTGCACTAGTGGATTGAATAACCTTTTTTTTGAGTGAGTGAGTGCCAACAAAGTGCATGTGTTGTTGGTGGAGAAAAACACGAATTTCGATAGGCTGGAAGACTGATTTATACATTTATACTATAATATAAGTAGGACAAACGCCTTTAATTCAAATTGAAATGAAATTTATCCACTTATCCAAGGAATCTCTTTCTTGGGATTTGTATTTGAGAGAGAGAGCTATCTTAGGTCAGTTTCTTTAGTCATGGTTGAACTTTTATAGGTAAGAAAGTAGTCCCGTATGAAATTCATAAACCATTCATATCTGGCACTCACGGAGGTCAATCTTAAGTGTTGGAAGCTACTGCTAAGGTACTCCCCCTCATCTAGAAAGGATAGGCAATTGAGAGAGAATAGGGCGAGGGACCGCTTGGAAGAAGCACCTTTCCTGTGCTTGTCTTGTATCACGGTATACCGAAGATATGAGTCAAAATAGGTAACAGAAGGGGAGGGATTGTTTTCTTAGTGAAGGCGAGCAGCTTTCATTTTTTTTTTAGAATGAATGGTAGGGCGAGTAGGCGGTTCGTATGATTCCTCATCCTCAGAATAAGAAGTAGGAGGATACGCAGAGCAAGAGCTCTTGAAGTCTACCCCCTGGGCGCGCCTCTTAATTCATCCATTTAGGCCCTCCCCGGAACACGTAGATCCAGGGAACCTGGCTCGGGAAGAGCTTCTTACTAGTAGGGGCGGAGCACAGTAAGAGAGCCCAATCTCTGAAATAGAGCTTAGTCTCTCCATAGTAGTATACTAGTAGAAGGCGTAGGTTATGACTTGATCCAATAGAGTCAGAACACCTTTCTATCTAAAAGAAATGTTGCTCGATGAAACGATCCAGATTCCACACTATGCTGTGGGCTGGGGAGAGAGCAGCTCCGCGAAGCTGGGCGTTCAGTCTTCTTATGGTACTATACTAGAAAGAAAATAGAAGAAAAGGCCTTCAAAAAAGAGCGAGAGAGTGATGGGCAACCTTACCTTAGTCTATGCTCGTGAGCCGTCAAGTACCAGTCTCGCAACTGGCGCAAAAGGATCGGTACTTCACTTGCTGATCGTTCGCGAGTTGAACTCGCTCTCTTGCCACGCCTTTCACTCACTCGCTCACGTCGGACGTGATCACTCTTTTTGTTTGGAGGATCATTCGTTCTTCACTCTCTTGCTCCGCAGGGAGCGCAGCAAGGTAGGTGCATATTATCATATAGAAACAAGCGAAGCGTAGCGATTCGTACTACCGTCAAAGTTTCGCTAACCGGCAGGCAATAGAGCCCGCCGATAGGCGCAAGCAAGCGTAGCGAATCACATAGATAAGCCCCTACCTGCCAGCTCGCGGATAGATAGGGCGAGCGAAGCGCGAAGGGGATGGATGTCTGAGCGGTTGAAAGAGTCGGTCTTGAAAACCGAAGTATTTTTAGGGATACCGGGGGTTCGAATCCCTCTCCATCCGCGAAGTCATCAGTTCTCTCTTGCGTTATCTATAGATAAGAACGAATCGGATCGACTCGACTGATATGATAGATGGAATGGGGAGCTTGTCTTATGATTTAGTTAGAAGTCTCCCTTTCGTTATCTTCTGCTCCCCTTGGGTTTGGGTTGGAGAGGGGGATTTTCTCTTCTAACTGAACACGTTATTAAAGATGAAAAGGAACGAAGTAGCTCAGTTCTTACGCTTTGAAGATTCGATAGGTAGAGTAAAGCATAACGCTAGCCTTCCGTGATCCCAGTCGCATTCGATCTTTCAGAATATCGTAAGGACTCCACTAAGCCCAGGCTATGATCACTTCACACCAAGCCGGCAGCTAGAGGGATAGGGTACGGGTCTTTCTAATGAATTTACATAAATAAGAGAGAGAATAGCTAAGCCTTCTGATGAGCCAAGATCAAAAACTAGAAAGGGCATTTTGGTAGTAAAGAGAGAGCCCCGATCAGTAGATAGAGATGGCCTTTAGCAAGAGGCGTGACCGATAGTCCAAGGCACGGAGTTGCTCGTATAGGGGTTTACGACAGACCTCGAAGAGTAGTGGGTTGTAAACAGATTAGAAAGAGTCTGGGTCTTTGAGACTGACCTTGTCAGGAGAGGGGCGAAGCAGCTCGACCATAGGGGGAGGGGTGGTCACTCGTATAAGTCACAGCCCTCCCTTGGGTCGCCTTCTAAGATAAAAAGCTGGAGAATCCTATGTAGTTCGTTCCCTTACGGCTGAGACTCTGGAATTCAAAACCCTCGCCTGTTGGCTTTCGCTCCCGGCTTCCCTATCGGAAATAGTATTCCAACTCGTTTTCGTACGAACGTGATTTAGTTGCCCAAGCCCTCTTTCTGCTACGAAAAAAAGGCACCTTCTTAAAGGAAAGTCAGTCGAGACCCACCTCTGGACTACGGACGAGCTGCTTTCAGAACCGCTTAAGCAATAGATTTCCCACCAAAGTGACAACTGAATTGGGCGACTCGAAACCTGTCTCCAACCCTCATTAAACATTATCCGTCTTTCTATCACTAGTAGGTCCTGGCGAACCTGCTTTTGAAATAGCTCGACCGATAGGGAAAGGGTTACATCCGCGAGAGGGTAAGCGTGTAGGGGGGAAATCACGAAGACGGGCCACACATACTTGGCTTTACGCGATAGGGCACTTTTTTAAGACTTTCACCTTTTGAAGCTCACTTGACAGAGGGGTAGCAGGGGCTTTGGAATCACGCTCTAAAGATAAGGTAATAGTTCCATACAAGGAGCGATAGATAGCTCGACTAGAAGGAAAGGATCTTTGGAATTTCATAATGGATACGAATCAGGTCTTCTTCCCCTCTTATCTTATAAGTAGCTATCCTTATGATGAGCCAAGGAATAGAATGGATCGGTAGGAATGATCAGTTGAAAATGACGCATAAGATAAGTCAAGTTCACCGGCTTTCAAGCCTCTTTGCATGATTCCATGTAACTGATTCGTACGAGGCCTCAAACAGGGGAAAAAGATCTTCGTATATATGTCACTGAAACAATCTGTTCTGTCTCTGTTTTATTTTCGGATTCCGAAGATGAGCCGGCCAATCCTAACATCTTTATCTGAGGTTGGGTCCCCCTGCGTCGACCGGCTCCTCAGATAAAGATGTCTCCGACGCGACTTTCTCGGCAAGAACAACTTTTTCTATTGTGATTTTTTTGGCAAGAGACAAAAGAGAGATTTTATATCAGTCAAAAGCGGATACCGCCCCCCATGCTCCCACGGTCCGCTTACCGAGGTGCGGAGCGGGCCGGGGCCAGAGCAAGTCACGTTGGGGTATAGAGCCGTAAGCGCGATGGGGGGTTTCAGAGGACGTGCTCGTACGGTTCATAGAAGGGTATGATAGTTGATTGTTGGGAACTTTCACTCCTCTATATTCGAAATATGCCTTTCTAGGAGCATTACGATCTGCAGCTCAAATGGTCTCTTATGAAGTCTCTATTGGTCTTATTCTTATTGTGCGCCTTGTGAGCGCGTTTGGATCCGCGAAGGCAATCGCTCGGATGTTCCCCTAACCCAACCCGGGAACGAACCGGAGGGAACCGCAGCATGGGGAATGTCCGCGTCTCGTCGCAAGGCGTGTTTTGAGTTGTGGGTCATAGGGCGGGCAGCTTTTTCTGATCAAGGGCCGGGGCACAAGGGTCCTGGTACTATCCAGGTGCGAAGAACCCCGGAGGTGACTGCAATGAGCAGAAATCTCACTCACCGGCCTAAACGACGAGCAAACACTCGAACGTGAGAGCAAGGGATCGCCCAACGAATGGACGAACTCCAAGGAGGGAGGCAAAAACCATGCTTTCAGAGAAGTGGCGGTCCGAATCTTATCTGCGAGAATAACTGACTAAGCCGTGCCATAAGGCCCATTCTCCAACTCCAAACGGAACGGGGCCAAGCCTTTAGGTTGTTTAAGGAGGTTGGGTGACAGATCGGCCATAGGAGTACTCCGGGGTATAAACCAGGGCAACAAATGTCGAGCATACGACGATGCCGCCCGTTTTCATTTCATGGAAGTCCCCGGCAGAGGAAAGGGCTGTAGGTGATGGCACGCTTTGCTTCTTATCTGGAGAGGGGCGCTGAAATCGTTCGGGTCGTGCGTGGCAGCTAGTATAGATTCATAAGGGCGGGCGGCCGCGGGACCTATTCTCTTAACTGGAGAGGTGGCAAGGCTGAATAGGAAAGGGGCCGACTGATGAGTGCCTTTTTATTTTAGCCTTTAGAACTTTAGAAAAAGGCTCTCATGTGAAGCTAACATGGCTGGCTACATACAAGTATAGCCAAATCAAGATGAGACGGGACGGACGGTCAGAGGCCGCCGCGGGACTACCATAGGAAAGCAAAGCCCGCCCCCGCTAGCTAACATAGAAAGATATTCCCAGATAACAGTAGTCTGTCTCTATGTGAATCTCTTCCCGACCAGGCCAGGCCGAATCGGGCCACCACGTCGGGATGGGAATGGCTCAGCCCACATGCATCATTTGATGAAAGCACTCCAGTCGCCTCCTCGAAGTGGCTTGTCAACCACGTTTTCCCTCCCTAAAAAGAATGTTCCAAATGCCCTTCCTTGGGCAAGACAGCAATGAGTAGTTCGCTCCAGGACTCCATTCCCTCGAGAGCAGGATGCCGACCGAGATGGAGCTGGGAGCCAACCTAGACTTTCCTGGGGCTTGCCCCAACACCTAAAGAAAAGGTGGGCGCCGAAAAGTACGCAGCCCAGCCTCTTCAAGAAAGCTTTGCTTGGTAGGCGCTGCCTACTCACTCAGACAATGCTCTGAACACGAAAGTGTGCAGTTCCGCCCCCTTCTCCCGAGTCACAGGTAGCGCCTAGGAAAGCACGGACGAGCCACATGCAGGGAAACTTGCACGTGTGGTTCTGGCCGGGGACTCCGGTATACTGTACTAATATGTGTGGGTCCCCGTAATTCGAGTGAGATTGTCATGGCGCAAAAGCAGATATGGTCTGGTATTCCCTTGTTCCCTGTATTGGTTATGTTCTTCATTTCTTGTCTAGCAGAAACTAATCGAGCTCCGTTTGATCTCCCAGAAGCGGAAGCTGAATCAGTTGCAGGCTATAATGTAGAATATGCGCGGGATGCGATCCTTAATAGTCCACTGTTGGCGGAAGCCAATGTCCCGGGGTCCCGGGGACTCATTCTGACTGAAACAAGGGGTGGGTCTTTACCAATTTCTAAAATATTCGATTTAAGGGAAGCCAAAAAGAGCGCCTAGCGCGAGCTTTATTGAAAGAGGCCCCGTCACTATAGATGGGGCGCCCCTTATTTTATTGAAAACTCAAGGAAAGCTTTTATATGTATTCTTGCGCTCAAGCATGCGATTCGAAGAAAGCAACAAGCGAGAAAAGCCCTTTCTATTCTTGCTTGTTTAGTAAAGTCACGCTTTTCATTTTGTTAGGAGTAGGTGCTATCTGGGGCAGGGCACTCCTCATTCTTCATTCGAAACTAATGAATGTCCGGTCGGGGGTTTCTGCCTTATTATCAAAAAGGGAGTTGGGTAAAGCAAACTCCCTCCTTGGACGAGCACGAGGCTTAGTCAAGTAGAACCGGGTTGCGCTGCTTTATGCTCCGATCGAAAACAAATCAATGGGGCCATGCCGGTACGACTGAATATGCGTTAGAAAGGTCAATCCCTCCCCTACGACACCAAAAAAAACCGGGCCGAACTTCTAACAAGCCCGCCCGCTTACATAGAACAATATCGTGGCAACGTAGACCTAAGTGGTATCATATTGGATCCTTGGGAACCATCACAAGGACGGCCGGCCTATATTTGAACGAAAATGCCGTGTCGTCCAGCGGAGCCTAGAAGAAGGTGACTCGCGCAGACAGCTGACTCTTTTTCAATAGAAAGGAATAGCCAAACCAAGTCAGCTGTCTGGTCAATCTCAGAGATCTTATCGGCCGGCAAACTGGAGATGGACGACCACGATCCCGACCTTACCAGCACCAGAGGTGTACTAATCAATGAACCCCCGAAACCTACTTTTCTGACAAAATCAACCAAGCGTCACGACATGTTGTTGATATTGATTGAGTTTGAGGGACTTTCGCTGACTGAATTCATCCATAAACCCAGACCCCCGTAACCTTCGTAACCAAAGCGTCACGACAACATTCAAAGGCACCTTTTGGATTAAAAAGTAGGGGGGCGGAGGAGCACGTAGGAATGCCGACCACTACTTAAGCCACTTGTGGCTGAGAGAAAGCGAGCCGTCGTATAGGTTGTTCGGAGCGTCGAAGAAGCGAGCCCCTATCAGAGAAAGCCATTGCGCGCTAGCCTAGCTAGCTAGCCTTTTTCAGCTCAGCTGGCTATTATGTTAGTTGTAGCCCGCCTTCCCTCCTTCTCTCATTTCGGAAAGATTTTGCTTTCTTATGATGACCTGGTCGAGGGAGTACGATACATCGGTGTAAAAGATTGAGTGGGACCTGTGAGGTTGGTCACGGGGCAGCTGACCGAAAGGAAAGCGGGTAGGCAATTCCTATTTCATGATTTTTCTTTTTTTTCCGGTATTCCGCTCCACGAGCAGAGCGAATGAACCCAGTGGGCTGTGGTGATGTTAGAATTTGCACCTATTTGTATCTATTTAGTGATCAGTCTGCTAGTTTCTTTGATCTTACTCGGTCTTCCTTTTCTATTTGCTTCCCCTAGTTCGACCTATCCAGAAAAATTGTCGGCCTACGAATGTGGTTTCGACCCTTTCGGTGATGCCAGAAGTCGTTTCGATATACGATTTTATCTTGTTTCCATTTTATTTATTATCTTTGATCTGGAAGTAACCTTTTTCTTTCCTTGGGCAGTCTCTCTCAACAAGATTGATCTGTTTGGATTTTGGTCCATGATGGCCTTTTTATTGATTTTGACGATTGGATTTATCTATGAATGGAAAAGGGGTGCTTTGGATTGGGAGTAATCACTAGTGATAGGGCATAAGGGGAGAGGACAAGGTCAAGAGCGATGCCTACTTTGTTTTTTCAATCTAGAATGGATACTACTATCCGTATCGAGCTGCTTTACACCCAGAACCATGCCGATTGTTTTTTCATTTTATTTGGTATTATTTTAATAATCTTTTTACTGAAAAATAAAAATTTCAGAAAGGAAACATGGTTGGCACGGTGCCTCCACTTCACGCGGGCCAGGGCCCGCCCAGTCTGGTGCTCCGGAGGACGATGACCCAGAAAAGGTGCGTCTTCGGAAAGACATTCGTAAGGCTCTGGAGAAGCTTCTAAAATTGTTTGCGCTATTGTAGTGGCATGGGGTTCTGTGGTAAGTACGGGGCAGAACTCATTTTCATTTCTTGGGAGCCCGAAGATGAGTTTTCCTATAATATCCGCAAATGCGGATCCGGGGCTTGCTCCGCTTTTTACGGAAATATATGTCTAACGAGGCGTGGAACTCTGCTGACATGAACGCTCACTGGATCCATGACGTAATACGCCGGGATCCCCCATCATCTACATGACTTTTTATACCATCGTCTGGTTTTTGGTGATGGCCTTTTTTATCTTATTCGTATTCTAATCTTCACTTCAGTCTTCTCTGAATTGGAAGAAAAAGAAGTGAGTGAAACGGGAAAAAAAGATGATGAGAAATCCCCCCGGACGTACTCATGGGCAGCGTGAGGAACCGGGTAACCAAAGTCACGATCAGAAAGGTTGACATCCAGACCATGTTTCTGGAAAGCGCTGGTTCGAGCCCAGTTCGTGACAAGGCCTTTTTGGTCATATAGAAGGATAGACGCCCCTCCTTTCTCGTTAGACAGATGACTCCCCTATTTTTTTGCTGGTAAATACGGGATAGGATCGACTCTGGCAGCTGAACTTCTTTGTCTATTTATCTATGGCTCTTGTGCTAGTGCCCATCAATCTCATTCAATCCACCAATCAACGTGTGGTAGCTCCGCCATCTGCAGCGAAGGAAGGATAAGAGCGAACGATTCTTATTCTACTTACAGCCCCTCTATCGAAGCAGAACAAGTAGAAAACGGATGCCCCAGTTTTTGGGGATTCTATTTCGATCCAAACCCGACAACCCACATCTACATTTATATACGAAATTAGAAAGACCCCTTTTTTAGTTTCGTTTTGGCAGACTGAATACCAATCTCGCGTGGGTAAGAAGAAAGCGGTGAAACTAGGCGCTTCATTCAAAAAGGCGCAGAACGGTGCAGGAGTTCCTGGAGCTGGAGGCAGGGACAGCAGAAGGGTGAGATTCTTTCTGAAGCTAGGATGGAGAGGCGGGAGGTGGGAATCGAGCATTACTGGCGGCGAGATCGGAGTAGCACCTGGTTGGGGTAAGGAGATCAATAGCTATGTGCTATGGAAGCGGGGAGGAACTTCTTTTCTAATAGTTGTTTTGTAGATTAGTAGTTTAGATTAGTTGGCCTGCTGAAGACAGACCGAATAGAAAAACAGATGGTTTGATAGTTGCACATTCGCTTAGTGACTGATCCAGTGCCGGGAAGGAGAACCCGATACTAAGGCTCAAGCACTACCTAAGGGTAGGCAACGAAACAAACAGGAGCTTGAAACTCCACTACTAGAGAGTGTTTCCTATAACCAACCTACCTTATTCCTGTAACCAAACCTACTACTTTACACTAGTACTTTTTCTAGTACCAGCACGGGGAGAACCTATACCTCAAACTAGTTCCTATCCCTCTTTGCTTGAAAGACTACTGATTTTGCTAAAGAACTAGCTTGCCCCTGACTAAAGGCTGGGAGATTATCTAGCTATTTAGACTAAGGGGAGAGCTGGTCTTTCTGTTAGAAAGGGTAAACATAGTAGATACCTTTTCCACGTTAGGAAATTTGGAAGAGTAGTACCGATAGCCTTAGTACGAGTTGGACCTTTCTTATTCTTAGTCCTCTTATGACTCTTATACAAGCTAGCTCTCTTATGCGCTTGCCTCGGATTACTGGTAATGTTCTTTAGGCCCTTCTTACTCTGCACTGTCAGATCAAGGGAAGGAATGAGAAGAATAGCCTTTTCCAACTCACTCTTATCCTATTAGTAGAACTGCTAGTCTTCTAAGCCTGTTAGTTATTATGCTAGGTAAAAAGGGGAGCTGGAGAAAGACCAGTTTTTAACTACTGTTAGCATGTTAGCTCGCTAGTAGTACTGATAGAATAGATTAGGGACTTCTTAAATTAGGAAACTCTAAAGTTGGAAGAGCCAAAAAGAAAGAGCCATTCGATGCCAGAACCGGATGTCCTTATGCAATTGGATAGACTGGAAGAGATTATCCTTTTACAAACAAGAGATGCTTGAACTTCAACTAATTCCCCAGCTGCCCTAACCTTTTCTGTCTGTGCTAAGAAACTAAACTCACGCCCTAGCTGCCTTTTACCTAGCGCCTCGCTGAGACTGCTTCACGAGACTGCTAAAAACTAACTTGACTTGCCCCAGCTTGACGACTCCTTTGATTTGCTTACTAAGCCCTAGCTTACTAGAAAGAAAATGGATTTCAATTGCGGCTTGAAAAAAAAAAAGAATAGAAAAAGAGACCACGAAAGGGCGCCATCTTCGAGACCACGGCTGAATCTTTGTTTAAAAAGGGCCTACAACTTTGACTTTTCTTCTCTTCCTTCTCGTGCTTTTTCTTTTCTAACTATCAAAGAGAATGTGAAAAGAAAAGGGAGTTCGGGGGTACTAAACAAGAGACAGACTCTCCAAAGCACAAGCCGAAGGCATATTTTCTATGGAAAGCAAACACAGGCATCTCAGGCTTGCCCATGCTTACCAGACCGTCACTTACTAAGGCAAGACTTCTTACTCAGCCTAAGGGTAAGGGTTCTCCTAAGACAGAATGCTTTGCTTACTCCCCGGAGAAGAAAGAAAGAGATATTCATTAAACAGATCAGATGAACGACCAAAGTACGATCGACTGAAAGGAGAGGAACGTAGTACCTTTCGCTTTGTAGACTACGCTCTTACCCATAGGTCGAGCCTGGAAAACTGAAACTGGTTTGAAATCCTGCTCTGGTTCTTGCACTTGACTTTTTGTTGGGTTCGTAGTCAAAGGCAGGAAGAACAGACAGAAGAGAAGAAGCTAATGGTACACTTTTTCGTTGGTCGCCTCTTTCAGAGCCTTCAGCTTCGGCAACTAATAACCATAGTTAGTGGCTTCTGGTCTATAGTCACTGATCTCGAGTATGCCCTCCGCCTCTCCTCTTTTTCTTGGGTCTATCACCTCCGCTCACTAATCTCTGTCTCTTTCGTGTCTGTCTTCCGGTTGATGATGAACTTGTTGTCTTCTTAGTCGTAGGTGTAGGTGCTCTTCTCTTATTCGTATGATAAGTATATGTAAGAGTGACTTGAAGACGCAGGCTTTTTATTTTAGGTCTTCTTTCAAATCCTGCCCGGCTTATTTTCGCTAGGCATAATAGTAACCACCTCCCTCCTCACCGAAACTGCGAAGGGACGGTACGTACACAAAATGGCGGCTTACCGCAAGTCCCTTCGGTCTATCTTTCTTTAGCTCTGGTGGGCGTGGTTCTGTAGTTCTTCTGGCCTTTCTTCATGTCGTAGCCTTAGCTTATCGATGGGTCTTGCATTAGATACATATAGCATTTTCTTTGACTCATGCCTTGGGGAGTCACTAAGTCTTCGCTACATGCCTCTAAGCTGGGAAAGGTAAAGAGACTAAAGTTCCAAAAAAAAGTAAGGGTGAGTTTACGAACACGACTTCCCTCTCTTAAGCATATCGCTATTAGGACAGCGCTGGGATGAAGGCAGCGGTATCGGATGATTCTCCACTCTACTTTACTTCCCTATCTTGACTTGGAAAGGTAGGAGGTCTCTCTCCCAAACTCTAAAGAGTTTGCGATTTCAACCATAAATGATCAATGGTTAGCAAGAAAGCATGAAAAACAACTAAGCTCCATTCGTACCTGGCTTTATATAAATGACTACTTATAAATTGATAGATCAGAATAGCTATTTTAAATAAATAAAAGGACTAGCTCTACTGACTTTACTGAACTTTTTCCAAGAGCTGGAACTCAGGCTTCTCTCTCTGATCCGCTAGCTTAGCCTACGTAAAGGAAGGTACGAAGTCTTCCCCACCCTAAACTAAAAGAGTGAAGGGAGTACGGAACCGTCAGCCCATCCTAAAAGGATGGATTATCTTATATCTACATAAGTCCTATACTCTATAGCGACTTGGGCACTGACCTCACGAGTCTAACTTGACTTGCTAAGCGAAGCTAGAAGGACTTAGGTGAAGCCCGAAGTCGACGCTTAGGAGTGTGCGTTCCCGATAGTACTAGCCGGAAATAGTCGAAGAGATTCTCTTCGACCGCGGGAGAAAGAATTTGCCTTGGATTCGATGAATATGAGATTATCCTATTCCTAGAGAGAAAATGGAAGAATCTTCTTTCCATACTTTTAATTCATAGCAAAGATCTTTTCAGAAAAGATAAATTTTCCAGTACAAAAGGGCGCGAATCAATGGCTATGGCTCTAGTACCTAACCCTAGAAAAAGGCCATTAAATATCAGAATCCGGTCTAAAAGAGCCGATCTTCACCCCTATTTCATGTTCCATCCCTGACCCAGCCGACAAATCACGTTAGCCCGAACCCGCTTTGGTTCATTAAGATTGTTGACCCAAACCTATAACTGGTCCTGGTGCAGTTGCGTAATGGAGACTAGCGGCACTCGATGGGCAAGTTCGGAACCGACGTTAATGATGTGAAGAAAGACACAAAGCAG